CGCTACATCCCTACAATTGGTCTACAGTATCATTATCATTGTATAGAATTCCTGTCTTGTTTTCCACATCGTTATTTTGTCCATTGATATATAAAATTTAATATACAATTTATATGGGCATTTCGTCTTTTTGGTCCCATTTAACATATAATAGTAAAAGAAAAGTCTTATATACGTATGAGATACGGAACGTAACCTGTCGTAAAAATAAATGAGTAGTTTTCGGGAATGCTCGGGACGAAAGGGACGTTTTTTTATGTTTTAAGAAAAATTTTATTTACCGGATAGTTGTATATTTCAATTTGAATTAGGGATTCCGTGTACAAGGTTCTTAACTGCATATGCATCTGATCATATATGTATTACCATTTTAGATTACAATAAAAAAAGGAAGGAGATTTTTCAATGCGAGATCTAAAAACATATCTTTCCGTGGCACCGGTATTAAGTACTCTATGGTTCGGGTCTTTAGCAGGTCTATTGATAGAGATTAATCGTTTTTTCCCAGATGCGTTGACATTCCCCTTTTTTTGATTATTGATACGGTACCAAATAACGAAGATTCGAGATAAAATTAAATATTTGTGACTAATCCTTTGCCCCTTTTTCTCTTTTTTACCTTTTTCCTTAAAGGGAGGAAAGAGAAAAAAGAAAGGGTGTATTCAACAGCTTCGAGACTTGGGTTCAAGTTTGAATTAAATAAATTCAAAAATTAACTAGGGATGGAGGTAGAATAAACAGGGTGTGGCCTAGATCTAGGACAAGACTCTTAGACAAGGTACTTAAATGGAAATGAAATACTGTGATTTGAAATAAAGTTTAGAAATTTTTTTAGTATATTGATATTGATTGCAGGGAAGTTTTTATAATTGGATTTCAAGTTAATAACTTCTATTTTTCCTTCCTTTCTTCTTCTTCGTTTCGGATCGAAAATAGAAGAGTTGAGTAAATCAAAAATCCAAAGGGGGTTCATGGCCAAGGGGAAAGATGTCCGAATAACGGTTATTTTGGAATGTACCAGTTGTGTTCGAAACGGTGTTAATAAGGTATCAACGGGTATTTCCAGATATATTACTGAAAAGAATCGTCACAACACGCCTAATCGATTGGAATTGAGAAAGTTCTGTCCATTTTGTTACAAACATACGATTCATGGGGAGATAAAGAAATAGATCGAATCGAGCACATGTATGTAACCCTTCCTTGGAAGGGTAAAAATTACATTCTATATAGAACATAGTTAAATATGATATATATAACATAATTAAATATAAACAAACCAAATCCTATTTATTCTAATTCATTTTAGATCCGACCGAAATAGGATTTTCGGGATAAGGAATAAACTAAACAAACCATGGATAAATCCAAGCGACCTTTTCTTAAATCCAAGCGATCTTTTCGTAGGCGTTTGCCCCCGATTCAATCGGGGGATCGAATTGATTATAGAAACATGAGTTTAATTAGTCGATTTATTAGCGAACAAGGAAAAATATTATCTAGACGGGTGAATAGATTGACCTTGAAACAACAACGATTAATTACTATTGCTATAAAACAAGCTCGTATTTTATCTTTGTTACCTTTTCTTAATAATGAGAAACAGTTTGAAAGAACCGAGGCGACTACCAGAACTGCGGGTCTTCGAGCCAGAAATAAATAGGCTTACTCTTTCGTCACTTGAATAAAAAGTAGAATCAGAACTAAAACTAAGATTGATGTTTTGTTCGAAAAATATGAAAAATACATATTTAATTATCGTGTTGTAAGAAAAAAAAGAATCGGGTAAGAATAAAGATTCTTTTTGAGTGTGTTAATTCATTTTGACTTTACCCTCCCGGAGTTCATTCTCCGGGGAACTCCGTTTAAATTATTCCGGTGGATTCTTTCCAATCTACTTCTTTTATGATCTCATTGGAAATCATATAAAGACAATTTATATTTGATATAGCTATTTGTGCAAGTATTTTACGATTAAGAAGTACCTGTTTCTTATATAGGTCATGTATTAATCTACTATAACTACAGGATACCCCTATTTCACGAATTACTGCGTTTATTCGAGTGATCCACAAACGGCGAAAATTTCTCTTTTGCTTATCCCTATCCCGATGAGACGAAACCAAAGCTCTTATTTTCTGTTGAGTAATTGTTCGAGTAAGTCTTGAATGAGCCCCTCGAAAGCTTGATGCAAATAAACGAATTTTTGTTCTACGTCTCCGAGCTATATTTCCCCGTCTAATTCTGGTCATTTAATAAATGAAACTTTGACGAATAACTAATAGATTTCCTTTCTTTCAGTTATTCTTTTTCCCTTTCCTAGTCTATTAATAACAAAGCTTTTTTCCAATGTATAAACTAAAAATTCCAATGACTTTGGCTACTATAACCTTCCCGACCACTATTTTTATTTTTTCTAGCCATTTCACTTCGAAATAAGAAATTATATTTTACTAGGTATCAAAATATAATAAATAAAAAATATAAATGGATAAAGAAATAGTGGCTTCCTTCGTTTATATGGTTACTTCTTAAACGGTGAGGTTTTCTCTATACACCGGAGCCTTTACTTCATTTAATCAATGTTATTGGTAACTTGTATAGTTCACATTCTTTGGCTCTACCCATGAATTATCCAGTAATAGGTCTTTCACGATTAGATCTACTTACACAGTAACGGTATTTAATTATGAAAGTTGGCTGGGTTAGCTAACCCTGTTAGTCCGTTCTTGCAAAAGGTGCCTAAGTTTTCTGTTTTTATTTTTAAGTAGGATTTTCTCCGCTTAATGGATAACCATTTGTTACCAATGGAGAATTGCTTCTCATCTTAAATTGAGGTGATTGGATTTGCACCAACGGAAACCATAAATTTCATACACAATAGAATGGATATATTTTTTTTATACTGAATTGAACGGACTTCTTTTTCTATTCTATCCTATTCCCCGGTACTGATCATTGATACTAGAAAAGGTTTTATTTATTTTATCTTTATCCCAGCTCATGATCTGAACGAGTCGCACATACACCCTAGTACATGTTCCTCGACGCTGAGGGCATCCCCGAAGTGCGGGGGATTTTGTGACATTTCTGATTGGCTGTCTTGTATTTCTAATAAGTTGTTTAATAGTTGGCATGTTGAATCATATCATATAAATAATGGGCTGGTTTAGATCGATCCTAACCTGATGATACTTCTATTTAATTATTTAATTTTCCTGATGAAACTTTCTATTTAATTTTGTAGTAAATTCAGCAAAAATATAAAATAGGAAATCGAGAATTTGCGCGAAAAAAAAATCCGGGCTTTTTCACTCAACCACCGCTACAAGATCAACAATTCCATAAGCTTGGGCTTCTGTTGCTGACATAAAAACATCTCTTTCCATGTCTTCCGAGACAACCCATAAAGGTTTGTCCGTTCTTTGTACATAAACCCTTGTTAGGGTTTCACGCAGTTTTAGCAGCTCTTCCGCTTCCAGGATAAATTCTCCCGTTTGTGCCTCATAAAAAGAACTAGCAGGTTGATGAATCATTACCCTGATGGTATAACAAAAAAGGGGTTCCTCTATTTTGCATGATGAATAGAAAAGAAAGATAAAGAAGAAAAAAAAAAAATAAAGATAGAATTGAACAACCACAACCGTACGGGCATCTTTTATGCATTGCATACGGCTCTATAATAAAATTGACCTTTACCTTCAAAAAAATAGGATCTATCAGACCCAGATCGGTAAATGATCAAATTACCACCCTTCCTTTCGTAGGCGTTCAAAAATACTATGATGGTTCCGTTGCTTTATATATATATATATTTAATATTATTTGGTTTGTCTGTGTTTCAGCAATCCCAAAGTTGCTTTTTATAAAATTAAGGAAAAAAATATTGTTTTTTATTTTCGAACTCTTTCAGAACACAACTAAGCCCCCGGTGTGAAAATAAAAAAATTTGTGACGCTGAACTGGAATCTCCAATATAAAAAAATAGGAAATCCCTTTTATCTCATACTACTCTCTCGATACATAATCAAATGTTTTGAAAAAACAATAAAAATCGTTTTATTTTGATATCGAATTCAAAGTGCCATGCTATTATTACTTAATATTAATATGGCGAAGGCATAGTCTTATTTTTTTCTCTCAAATAAAAACCTCATTGGCGCCAAGCGTGAGGGAATGCTAGACGTTTGGTAATTTCCCCTCCGGCCAAGATAAAAGATCCCATTGAAGCGGCTAATCCCATGCATATTGTCTGTACATCTGGTCGCACAAATTGCATTGTATCATAAATAGCCACTCCAGGGATAACCCATCCGCCGGGAGAGTTTATAAACAAATAGAGATCTTTGGTATCATTCTCGATACTGAGATATACCATAAGACCAATAAGTTGGTTCGAGATCTCGCTATCAACCTCTTGTCCTAAAAAAAGTAATCTTTCTCGATAAAGTCGGTTGATTAGGGTAAAATTAGATCCCTTACGAACCGTACAGGCACCTTTTGGTGCATACGGTTCAACAAAAAATTGCAAAAAAAATCAATGTGCAGATTCCAATCCTTTTTTTTTTCATATTCGTAGAAGGTTCTTTCTTACTTCTAACGAAAGGACTTTTCTTCGATTAAAAAAAAAAGACAGGTTTTTACTCCTTTTCGTATAATATTCTTGTAATATAAAAATAATAGAAAAGAAAAAAAGCAGTCACTAAACTTATTGAATTAACTTCTTATTGATATATTGTTTCATCGAGATCTAATCCAAATCACAATGTCGTTTTCTTGTTCCTGAACGGGCCCTGTTAATTTTTTTAGGTTTATGCTCTACTCCGGGTAAAGATCCGCCCGATTTTCATTTGTACATATAGGACAAATGCTTCCATTACCACTTCTTTTTGTTATGACCCCTCCTTTTTTCAATTTTTATGCCTTCCGCCAAAAATTTGATGTATTCATGCATATTAATTAATTAATCATATTGATTGATTAAGAGTTTGAGATGGCTT